ATCAATAAAAATAAGGATCAATTGGTGGTATAAAGATATATTTTGATTAGTAAAATTGTTGGTAGCATTATATTTAGGATTCCAAGACATATCGGTTTTTTTTTATTGTTCATAATGGAATATGTACAGAGAATATCGCAGGGTTCTTGGTAGCACATACACAAATGGAATTCATTTATTATAATTACCCGAATTCAAAATAAAGGGAATCGAATTCCCCCCATGAGCTACGTTTCCAAATTAAATTCTTTCTTTTTCTGCTTATGATTTTGGGTAATCTCAATTAGTAAATTTACTAATTTAAATTTGAAAAATCTATTTCATTCAAATTGCACACTGAACTTTTTATATATCCTAAATATAATAATATGAGGAAAGAGGATAAAAGAAAGATAAAGATCGTCCCACAATCACACCTTTCTTCGAGAAGGAATTAATTAAATTAATTTAGTGAAGAAATGCATAAAGTTTCGTCCCTATTTATTATATTTTCGGAGTCTCATCGACATCAAAAACGCTACTATAATAGTAAAATATTAGATACTTCTGACTTGGATTCATTTTTATCACACCTCTTTGTCTTCAAAGAAAATTAGATCATTAGAAAAAAAGAGTTTAGAACTGAACTTCTTTCTTTTTCCATTTCACCTCTATTGTTTATTTTTGTTTGTGGCTAATGGAAGTGGAAGGGTCGTTCGAGAAGTATCATCTCATCAGATAATGAATGATACACGAAAGGCGTAGGATAGTTTCTCGAAAAGAAAAAACGGAACAGTGAATAAAATAACTCCTGATTGGATCAAGAATCCCAGTTTTCATTTGATTCGGTGTGGATAAAAGATCTTTTTATGGTATACTATTCAATTCTCGACGATGGATTTATTTGATAGCTCAAATATTGTTATTTATGATATTGATTCGACTCAATACCATCGAGAGGGAGTTCATCCATTGAATTGACAGGCAAAAGATTTATCATCTCTATGGGATTAAATCCCGAGTTATTGTGAAATAAAATAAAAAACGATTAGATTATGGAAGTAAATATTCTTGCATTTATTGCTACTGCATTGTTCGTTCTCGTGCCTACTGCTTTTCTACTTATCATTTACGTAAAAACAGTAAGCCAAAATCAAAGTAAAAATGATTAATAAATTTGACCGAAACTTGACTTCTGACGAAAAGGATTCAAATTCCGCCTCTTAAATGAAATGCGCGGACTAGAACCGTCAGTATTCTATGCGATCCGATAGTATATGGTAGAAAGAAAGATTCATATATTTCTATTTCTTTCTACCATATCTTTCTCGTAGTTTTCTTGTAGTGTAAAAAAAGTTCTACAGTGTATAAAATACTGTAGTAAAGTTGTACTCTAATAATAATACAAACTTAATCTACAATACTACAATAGGTATAGATCTTCCTATATGTAGATATCAATTCCATATAGGGAATGTATCTAATTCTATTTCTTTGCTACATCTATTTGTTCCAATTGAAAGAAAACTTTGTTCGAATTCTTACTATTTCTTTGTCTTTCGTATTTTTTTAATAGGAATCTCCATATCTATATCTATCGAAAAAGTAAGATCAATGAAGGAAGGTTGATTAAAAAAATCAAGTCGTTTTTTTTAGTTTAGCATTTTTAAAGAGGTAAAAGAGGTAATTGATTGAGTCACTAACAGAAGTTCCGGAGTTCTATGGGAATCCAATTTCAAAAATAAAAAACAAGAGGTAAATCGCTAATATGAAACTTTCCTAAGGCAAAATACATAGTTTTTTGTTAGACAATTTCTATTGTTTCTCAGAACAAGTGTCTAGACACTTACCGGAACGGTTCCTTCTTTGAACAGTAAAACAAATAAAAATGAGATCTTCCTCATTTGGACTTTCAAAATAAATATATTTTTCTTTTAAATCGTTAAAAAAAACTTTTCAGAATGATCTATAAAAACAATTGATAGAGTTTTTTTACTCAACGCAATTTAAAAATAGTACCTCTAGAGTCCACTTCTTCCCCATACTACCAGTGAAAGAGAAAATGTAAAGACTACCATTAAAGCAGCCCAAGCCAGACTTACTATATCCATGTGAATTATGTCCCCTATTTCTAGGAATATGAAGGAATTATTTTATTATTACTCACTAATAATAGTAGAATCAATGGGGCAGAGTCAAAAATATATTCTGACCCAACACTATTGATGAATCAATCAACGAAATAGATTTGGATTTATAAAAAATTCCAATTATCTATTCAATAGAATATTGATTCAATGCCTGAGCATTCAGAGACTCTCCTGAGTCCGTATCGAAATTCCGACCCTTCCATCACTAGAATCTTTCCTTGCATCTAGACTTCAGGGATTTAGTATTTTTTACGAACAACCTATACCTAATGCTTGCTTCGAATCAAACAAGTATAAAAAATACCTTTTCTTCTGCTGGGGAATAATAGAGCCAGTTCTATTAGCAAAAGAATGAAATCAGCAGAACATAA